CAGAGGCATAATTGGAACAATACTATCAAACTTCTTAATAGCATTATTAATTAAAAATGTATTTTCTAGCATTTGACCGCGTACCATTGAAGGCTTTAGACGCACACTTGAACGATAACCCAGAAAGTCAAGGGAATGATTGGATAATTGGTTTATAGAAATCCTTCCTGGATAAGACCACAGGTAAAAATAAGATTTCCAGAAATTGAAAAAGTAATCTTTCCTTTTATTCATCAAAAGAAACGTCCCTTTTGAAGCAAGAATTGATTTTCCTTGATACCTAACATAATGCATGAAAGAATCTTTGAAGAACCATAAATTCGCTTGAAAAGTCCTGGCAAAGACTTCTGCAAGATGCTCTATTTTTCCATAGAAATATATTCGTTCAATAAGGGCTCCAGAAGATGTTGATCGTAAGTGAGAAGATTGGTTACGGAGAAATAGGAAGCCAGATTCATATTCACATACATAAGAAGTATATAGGAAGAAGAATAGTCTGTGATTTCTTTTTGAAAAAGAAGAACTGGCTTTCTTTGAATTTGAAGTAATAAGACTATCCCAATTATGACACTCATGGAGAAAGAATCTTAATAAATGCAAAGAGGAAGCATCTTTGATCCAATAGCGAAGAGCCTGAACCAAGATTTCCAGATGAGCTGGGTAAGGTATTAGTATATCTAATACATAATTTAAATGTGAAAAGTTGTCCTCTAAAAAAGAAAATATGGAATGAATTGATCGTAAATTATCGGATTTAACTACCCCTTTCCTTTCTAGGGAAGATATTAATCGCAGAGACAATGGAATTTCCATAATGGTTGAAGAAACCTCTGACATTACTTGCGAATAAAAATTCTTGTTGTGCCCCAAAAATGCAGTCTGTTTAGAATCATTAACAGAAAGAATCAAATGATTCTGTTGATACATTCGAATGATTAAACGTTTCACAATTAGTAAACTGGATTTATTGTCATAACCTGCATTTTCCAACAAAATCGATCCATTTAAACCATGATCATGAGCAAGTACATAAATATACTCCTGAAAGATAAGTGGATATAAGAAGTAGTGAGATCTATCTAGCCTTTGGAATTTCTCCATTTGAAAGTCTATTTAAATGAAAGGTAGAGGATTTTGGGGGTTCTAAATGATACATAGTGCGATACAGTCAAAACAAGGTATTATAGTACAAACCGAATAGATACCTCGGCTACAGATAAACTTATAAACAGATTCTCTATCCTCTCTTTTTCCCTTTAAAATTAAGTATTTATGTTCGTTTTCATTATAGGATAGCAAGATGATTAGAAACCCTTTACTTTTTTCAACCCAATCGCTCTTTTGATTTTGGAAATGTTTTTATCAATATACTGTTTCTTATACACATACTTCTCCATTATGGAATGGAGAGTGGTAATATTTAGGATTCATTAAAAAATCAAGAATACATTCCTGGGAGAAAGCCTTCCCGTATTGGGCACTAATATTTTTTTTAACGTCTAATTAGATCGGGTAATCATTCAAATTAAGAACGGAAGCTCGTTGCTTTTTCTTTCCCTATAATCAAAATGAAATGAATTGAAGCCGTGGGGCCCTATCCATTTATTAATTCGACCCAACTTGAAATTGACTTCGATTTGCTCCCTTTGAATAATTTAAATGAATAATTGAAATTTTAAATGAAGGCTTTGTATCGAGCCGGAAAGAATAAAATATTCTCAGAACTCTTAATTGATACGACATGCTATTTTTTCCATTCATTCCCTTTCAGGATCAGTCGTGGTCTTCCAAACTTTACCGATGGTATGGACGAATCCCTCGCTTCATCTAAATGTGTAAAAGATCCTAGCCGCACTTAAAAGCCGAGTACTCTACCGTTGAGTTAGCAACCCAAATAGAAAAAAGGTATGTAGATACAATCAGAATAAAACAAAATGATTAAATCAAAGCATTAATCTACATCTACGAAATAAAAAAAGATATAAAAAATTTTTCTAATATATTTGGAACATAAAAATGACTAAATCAGATGAAAAAAGAAAAAATTTCCCGATCAAATCAAAAAAAGAAATAAATGTAAAAAATGCTGGACCATCCCCTATTTCTATGTTATCCACTTTTTCAATCAAAAATCCGAGGAGCAAAGCTAATCCAACGAACCCATCATTTGAATCAACAGGTAAAAAAGAAAACCTATGGGACGGAAATAAATAGAGCTGCTTATCACGATGAATTATATTTGTTCGATACAATATTGTCAATATAAAGGTTAATAAAAGAATACGATGGAAAAAATACAAGAACTAAAATTGAAATAATAGTAAAAAAAAGACTTGTGTTGGATTGGCACTGCATATGCATATATACTAAAAATTTTAGTTTAGATGGAGAATAAATAAAGAAAAAGTAGAAAAAGGATTTATGCAATCAATAGTGTATTGAATCCATATAGAATAAGTCGACTAAAGTAAGTCGAATACAGAACTTCGATTCCTTTTTTCTTACTTGGTATTCGAGTTCGAATGAAAACCACCCGATTGCAGGTTGCAGGTAATGCCATCATTTTCTATTTTGTAAGGATTCATCAAAGTTAGAAAAAGATTCTATAAAAGCAATGATAAATAGATACGAATAGAGCAAGAAAAGAAGGAAATAAAAAACATAGTATAGAAAAGATATCCAAAATGATATAGAAATCACTATCCTATCCTTAGTTTTTATTTCCTTAATTTAATTGAATTTCGTTTGATTAGGGCCAAGTTCCTTAAAAACCTCTGCCTTTTTTAAAATATCCTGAACAGTTCCTGTAGGCTGAGCGCCCTTTTCAAGGAAATAGAGAATCGCGGGAACGTTTAAATAAGTTTGATTCTTGATAGGATCATAAAAACCCACTTTCCGAAGATCTCTTCCTTCTCTTCGAGATCGAACATCAATTGCAACGATTCGATAGACGGCTCATCGGGATAGATGTAGATAAAAAAGAACCCCCCCCCTAGAACCGTATAAGAAGTTTTCTCCTCGTACGGCTCGATAAAAAACGATTCTAATTTTATCCATAGACAAAAATTAGAATAAATAGGATAGGAAAGGAATCCGTAAAATAAATTAGTCTATAATTTAACTCATAGTCATTTTTATTTAGCTTCCTTCCTGAAAAAAATCATTTGTACTCATAACTCAAGTTCAAAAATTCTCAAATATCTTAAAGAAATTAAGATTTTTCTTTTTTTGAGTGGTCTTTAACCCCCCCCTTTTTTTTCGTCTCATTTCAAATATATTTGGATTCTTTATTTGGATCCGTGAGACAATTGAAGTGGTGTTTCCTTGTTCTGGGATCCTTTATCTTGGTTTTAAATCATTGGGTTTAGACATTACTTCGGTGCTTCTTAATCCTTTCAAAATGGTAGCAACATACCCCTTTTGTGATTTCTTTCTATCAAAGAATCATACCGATGGTTGATTCGTGCGCGATACACTGTGGATCGAAAAAGTTTTAGCCGTTCCAACAAATTTTTTTGAATTGAAAAATTTGCTCGAATCGGATCCTTTCTATTTCTATATCGAAGATATACTTACGAAGTTGTTCCAATTTATTGATTGGCATTAACCCTAGATCGTTGCCCCTGAGAAATTCATCAATACTTTCTACTCGAGCTCCATCACGAACTATTTACATATTTACATTAAAACCCAATCAAAAAAAGAAGGATTCTTGTAGAATAGAAAAACGACGTCGAGCCAAGAGCACCTTCATTCCTATATAAAATGGTGGATGTAAGAATAAGAATCCACACCGGATCGTGTCCTTCAAGTCGCACGTTGCTTTCTACCACATCGTTTTAAACGAAGTTTTACCATAACATTCCTCTAATTTGGAACCAGTATGGAATTGATTCAATTGTGGAATCATGAATAGTCATTGGTTCAGTCGGTACAGAGACACAGTCATTTCTATTTTTTCTTATCTATGTAGATAAGAAAAAATAGATAATAAAGATCAAAAAGATTTTTCTGAATAAATATTAGCAAGACCCCGTTTTTTTGTATGAATGGAACTTTTTCTATAAATCTCTATCTCAAAAAAATGTCTAACAGAAATATCCAGAAATCTAAATATAGAAATAAAATAACTAACAGAAATCACACGAATAAATAAATTCTATTTGACTCTGCCTCTTCAAGTGACTCAATAAGATAGACTGACCCGTTCCAACTTCCCAAAACTTCCCAAAGATTCAATCCATAAAGAATCATTACAAATCTTTATACTTGAATTTGAGTCATGTTTTACAGTAAAGACTCCATTTGGTTATCATAAAAAAGATAATTTTCTGTTTCTTTTCGAATGGAATTGTCAATGATGTAAAGCAAATAATCTAAATAGATCGAACAATAAAAAGAAATATCATTGTTAAATATTTCAATTTTAATCTTTTAGGAATGCAAATTCTTTTTCACAAAAATGGAAAGACTTTTTGTCACTGAAATAGGATAACAATACATACCTATAAGCTAAGCACTTCCTCTTTTATATGTATTTTCATATTCATATTTTGTTTAACCTGAGGTTAAGTAATCCTTCTACAGATCTATGCCCCATCTTATCTTTATCTGGATCATAAAAGGGTTTAGTTCCTTTTGCATGTAATTTGAACTCGATTTAGTTCAGTTTGTAAAAAATTAAGATATGATTTCGAAAAGAATCATTCATTAAGATATGATTTCGAAAAGAATCATTCAAAATCAAAAAAGAAAGAGGAATCATATTCTATCCAATATTAGACCTTGAAACAGAACCTTGTTGAACAAAAAAGAAGTATTCGGATACAAGGGATATGCTCTGGGACGGAAGGATTCGAACCTCCGAATAGCGGGACCAAAACCCGTTGCCTTACCGCTTGGCTACGCCCCATTTCTATTTTTATTGGACACTAATACTAATAAAGAATAATATTGGTATTAAGTGTTCGTCAATTCCAGTCCAACTATCTATAGAAAATCTTTCTCCTTTATAGAATTGATTATAGATTCGTTGCTAGAATTTTGACATGTGTATATCTAGAATTCAACTGAATTTATTGATCATTATATATAATTCAATTAAGATATTGTATGAAAGTATGATTTTTTCTATTCTCCTTTGAGAATTGGAGGATTTTTGATTGAGTGGAAAAAGAAGGATTTTTTTGTCTACCTTACTTTCTTCATTTTTCCTTATATCAATAACTCAATCAAAATGCAATTATCTCGACGAAAAAAAATGTCTGTTATGCTTAATATCTTTAGTTTGATCTGTCTTAATTCTGCCCTTTATCCGAGTAGTCTTTTCTTCGCCAAATTGCCCGAAGCCTATGCTTTTTTGAATCCAATCGTAGATGTTATGCCAGTCATACCCCTGTTCTTTTTTCTTTTAGCCTTTGTTTGGCAAGCTGCTGTAAGTTTTCGATAAGATCTTTAATAGTATCCTAGAAAATTCATTTTTTTTGATAAAAATGATAACAATCGAGAAGATCAAATAAGTCTGACAGTATGAACCTTCAATTCAAACATTGAAATTTCGGATAGCCGCAAAAAATCCGGCTCGCCCCATTTCCCGATTTTAATCCTTTTTCTCCTTTTTTCGGCGAAATACCTTATTAGCTTAGGGTCGCTTACAATATCTAATTGTCGGTATGAAAGTGATTTGTGGTAATCAAAGACTCTTATTAAAAATTTCAACTTCATTTGAATTTCTGAACATTCTTTTCTATTTCTATAATTCATTTCTTGGTGTCAAAATAGGATATGTGATATAAAAAAGGAGGATCTATTATCTTTTCTTTTCTCGTTTTTTTTTTCAAAAAATGATCTTGGAGGTTGTGTAATGCTTACTCTCAAACTTTTCGTTTACACAGTAGTAATATTCTTTGTTTCTCTCTTCATCTTTGGATTCCTATCCAATGATCCAGGACGTAATCCTGGACGTGAAGAATAAAATAAAAATTTCGTTTTTGTTGCTTAATTTTACAATTTTCTTAATATTTTATTTTAGCTATTCCACACATTTCACTAGGAAAAAAATAAACAGGGATTTGCTAAATTTGAAAGAAAAAAATAGAAAGTCATCAACGGAAACGGAAAGAGAGGGATTCGAACCCTCGGTACGAATAACTCGTACAACGGATTAGCAATCCGCCGCTTTCGTCCACTCAGCCATCTCTCCCAATTGAAAAAGATAATTACTATGTTACATTACACATCAAATAAGGATTAAAGAAAGTATTTCTTTCACATTCTTTATCGTTATTATAGAATTAGCAATTCCATTTAGATGCTCGAAAGATCCAAATAGAAAAAGAAATAAAGAAGACCTTCTTGCTTTTATTTTGTTCGAAGCGCCCTTTTGGCCTGGCCCGGTCAATACCCAGCCGGGCCTTTTTTTGTTCCAAAAAATTCCCTTTCTTTTTTATTTATAGGCAACATACTCTAAATAGCCAATTTTGTATCTTTGTAACAATTTCCGTTCTGGGGTTTACATATACTTATCATTTTTGTTATAATGGAAATTGAGAAGGATTTTTGATTCAAAAGAATCAATTAAGTATGTATCAATTTGTATTTTCTTATGTCATTAGGCAAACCAAATTTTAGATTCAAATCCAATAATCATTCACGAATTCTCAGTCAACGAATAGTTAATGGTTCCCATTTGTCATCAATTTTGGTTTTTTTGAGTGAAAATATACATTTTCTTTTTCAATATAAAAGTGAGGGGAAGCTTTTTGGCATTGTGTGTTTTGAGATACTATATAATCAATCGAAGGGGTAGATCAAAGACAATCAAAAGGGGAAAAATGGTTTCTTTTCTAATTTTTCTAAATTAAAAAAAGGATTAAAAACAGGATGCAAGTACAAAAACTAAAATTTAGTAATACAACCCAAAAAGGGAAATTTTGATCCTATTGTGTATCGTTTTGGCGGCATGGCCGAGTGGTAAGGCGGGGGACTGCAAATCCTTTTTCCCCAGTTCAAATCCGGGTGCCGCCTCATCAACAAACGAATCGAAATCTCTTATTCTGTTCTGCTGATATAACTCAACCAAATTTTATCCAGCAGAACAGAATAAGGGGACTATTAATACTTGATTGATTCTAAACATCCGTTCTGGATATTTTGTAAATCAATTTTTGAATCGAAAATGAAAAGAAAGATTGTCATGGTCGAAGCAAGACTTCCCGATTCCTTTCTACTACTAATGTAATGTCTACTGATTGGGTTTGGATAGCCGGCAGATAATTTAACTACTGGTTGGGGGAAGTTCTTTCTATACTATAATCTACATATATAGACTCGCGAGAATCTCTGAGTGTTTAGGCATTCAATCACTATTAGATTGAGATGGATAATTTCCTTTTTTATAGAAAATAAAAAGTGAAAAAAAAATTTTAACCCCTCGTCAAAAGTATAATATACTATCTCTCAACTCCTTCAGAGAGACAATCGGGAAAGGGTACGTATTAGATCAAATAGGAAAATTTTGTAATAGATAGCAATTGATCTATTTTTACTTTGAAGGGCAATAAAAAATGAATGGACCCTCTTATTTATTTTATTACTAGATGTTCCATTAGTAACATTCCTTTGTAATGTTATTTTTTATTTTACTTGTGTTTAGTCTTTCCCGATTAGAAATAATATAGGAATTTTTGAAATGGATTTATTTGATTGGTTCATCAATAGTGTTCGGCCAGAATCCCTTTTTGACTCTGGACCATTAATTCTACTATTATTAGTGAGCAATAATGGAATAATTCTATCATAGAGATAAGGGACATAATTCACATGGATATAGTAAGTCTCGCTTGGGCTGCTTTAATGGTAGTCTTTACATTTTCCCTTTCACTCGTAGTATGGGGAAGAAGTGGACTTTAGAAGCACTCCTAATTTAGTTGAGGAATGAAACGGTATCAATTGTTTTATAGATCGTTCTGCAACGCATTTTTGATTTGAAAATTATTTCAATTCAAATCAAAATATCTTCATTTTCAAATTCCATTGGATTCTAGTGGAGAAATATATTCTATAACAGTAAAACAATTATTTCAGATTCATCGGAATAAATAGATGTATCAAACGAACTAGAATTGGGTCCTACGTCAATTACATATATGGATTAATAATTACATCTATTGAAGATAGAAGCTAATATTGAAGATAGAAGCTAATATAGTATACCAACTTTATTAGAAACAATTTTATACACTATTATAACACTAATAGAGAGTATGGTAAGTAAGAAATAAATTTCTTACTTACCATACTCTCGGATCTCATAGAAGACCGCCGATGATAGCCCGTTGATTTCATTTAAGACGTAAAAATAGAATACTTTTCATTTGATTTCTTCAACTATTGATAAGAATTCAGAAGTCAAGTTTCATTTAAAGTAATTAATCATTTTGACTGACTGTTTTTACGTAAATTATAAGTAGAAAAGCAGTAGGAACTAAAATGAACAGTGCAGTAGCAATAAATGCAAGAATATTTACTTCCATAATCTCATCGTTTTTTTATTTCACAATAACTCGGGATTTAATCCCATAGAGATGATAAATCTTTCACCTGTCAATTCAATGAATGCATTACCTATCGATGATCTTGAATCGGATCAATATCATGAATAACAATATCTGAGCTATTAAATTAATTCGTCGTCGAGAATTGAATAGTATAACATACGAACATCTTTTATCCATACCAAATCCAATCTTGGATTCCCGGACCAACCAAAAGTTGCTTTACTTTCTGTATCCTTCTTTTCTGTTCTTTCTTTTCTATAACCTACCTTAGGTCTTCCTTATAGAACCATCAAACGAAACGAAATCTAACCGCCCGTCCGAACTACAAAACCCCAACAAACAATACAAACGAAGTGGAAAAAGAGAGGAATTAGGTTCTAAATTTTAATTATCTAAATTTCTTTGGAAGACAAGGAAGTATGAGAAAGATGAGTCGCAGGAGAAAAGATGGAATATTCTATCAACTTCACTATTTTAGTTATTTTCATTTTAGTTTAGGGTTTGTTCTTTCTTCGACAGAATCCTGAAAAAAAGAAGGGAAACCCCTTCGGAATTCAATTATGCTCTCTGTCCCTTCTTTCACAGATTTCACAGAAAATGGAGAGGCGAATTGATGTACTTATTGGATCCGTCGGGACTGACGGGGCTCGAACCCGCAACGTCCGCCTTGACAGGGCGGTGCTCTTGCCTATTGAACTACAATCCCAGGGAAATAAGAAGAGATCTAGCAGAAATTTTGGATTCCTTTTTATTCTCTCGTATCAGGTATTTATTAAGAACAAGAGTGTTCTACCATCTGATAGTAGATTGACAAATTGTTGGGCCGAGCTGGATTTGAACCAGCGTAGACATATTGTCAACGAATTTACAGTCCGTCCCCATTAACCACTCGGGCATCGACCCAACGCCTAATTTATTTTAGACGTTCCACAATATTGTCCCCAGGCAGATTTGATAAATACATATCACTTGATCTAAAATACAAAGTCCCACTGAGTAGACTATTAGGTAGACTATTAGAAGGACTTGACAAATATAGATCACTTGATAGAAAATCCCACTCCTATCGTCTTGAGTCTTAGTATACCCCCAGAGGGACTTGAACCCTCGTTTTCTCCGTGAAAAAGAGAGGTCGTAACCGCTGGACCATAGGGGCCTATGGCCACCTTGATTCAAAAAGAAACTCGAAATAATAGGTCCCGGCCACCTCTAATAAAAAAGCACTAGAAATACAATAGGTAATAAGAAGAATACCATAGGTAATTAATGCCTAAGGCCGCCTTAACTTCTTAACTTAAAATAACTCAGGGCGAGAGCCGCCTTTAGGAGATGAATCAAACCGAAAAACTCGTTAACTATTCTGGAGGTTAATGGTAATCAAACTTTACCATTTACAATCTGAAAACGCGATTTCATTGGTCTTTATCGTCTTTATCTTTCTC